GCCAGCGTAGCTTAATCAAAGCATAACACTGAAGATGTTAAGATGGGCCCTAAAAAGCTCCGAGGGCACAAAGGCTTGGTCCTGACTTTACTATCAGCTTTAACCAAACTTATACATGCAAGTATCCGCGCCCCCGTGAGAATGCCCTCAGCTTCCTGCCCGGAAGCAAGGAGCTGGTATCAGGCACAATCCGTGTGGCCCAAGACGCCTTGCTCAGCCACACCCCCAAGGGAACTCAGCAGTAGTAGACATTAAACCATAAGCGCAAGCTTGACTTAGTTAGGGCTAACAGGGCCGGTAAAACTCGTGCCAGCCACCGCGGTTATACGAGCGGCTCAAGTTGATTATACCCGGCGTAAAAGGTGGCTAGGGTAACTAAACATAGGGCCGAACCCCCTCTAAGCCGTTATACGCACACGAAGGCATGAAGCACCAACACGAAAGTAGCCCTACCCCTCCCCGAACCCACGAAAGCCACAAAACAAACTGGGATTAGATACCCCACTATGTGTGGCCCTAAACTTTGATAGAATAACACACCCCCTATCCGCCAGGGGACTACAAGCACCAGCTTAAAACCCAAAGGACTTGGCGGTGCTTTAGACCCCCCTAGAGGAGCCTGTTCTAAAACCGATACTCCCCGTTGAACCTCACCACCTTTTGTTAACCCCGCCTATATACCACCGCCGTCAGCTTACCCTGTGAAGGCCCCATAGTAAGCAAAATTGGCAAACCCCAAAACGTCAGGTCGAGGTGTAGCGTATGAGGTGGGAAGAAATGGGCTACATTCTTTCAAACCAGAGAACACGAACAGTGGGCTGAAATCGCCCGCTTAAAGGAGGATTTAGCAGTAAGTAAAAACAGAGTGTTTTACTGAAACCGGCCCTAAAGCGCGCACACACCGCCCGTCACTCTCTCCAAGCGCAGGAAAAAAAAGTAAATAAACACAAAACTGACCCAAGGAGAGGCAAGTCGTAACATGGTAAGCGTACCGGAAGGTGCGCTTGGAAAAACCAAACTATAGCTAAATAGTATAGCATCTCCCTTACACCGAGAAGTTGTCAGTGCAAATCAGACCTGTTTGAGCCTAAAAACTAGCCCACCCACCACAACAATAAGATCTTACTAAACCCCCCACAAGAACTAAAAACAACAAACAAATCATTTTTCCACCCCAGTATGGGAGACAGAAAAGGAACAAGGAGCAATAGACAGAGTACCGCAAGGGAAAGTTGAAAGAGAAATGAAAAAACTCATCTAAGCCAATGAAAGCAGAGACTAGAACTCGTACCTTTTGCATCATGATTTAGTTAGAAGCCCTCAGGCAAAGTGCCCTGTAGTCTGGACCCCCGAAACTGAAGCGAGCTACTCCAAGATAGCCTGTAATTTAGGGCAAACCCGTCTCTGTGGCAAAAGAGTGGGAAAATCTTCAAGTAGAGGTGACAAGCCTACCGAGCTCAGTTATAGCTGGTTGCCTGGAAAATGAATATAAGTTCAGCCCCTCGGCCCCCCACCCCAAGCGGGAATAACCCCGCCAGGCCCCGGAGGAGCCAAGGGAGTTAGTCAAAAGAGGTACAGCTCTTTTGAAAAAGATACAACTTAATCAGGAGGCCAAAGATCATATAAAACAAGGAAAATTATCCCAGTGGGCCTGAAAGCAGCCACCTAAGCAGAAAGCGTTAAAGCTCAATTAATGATCCAACCAGTTATACTGATAGAAAATCTTTATCCCCTACAACTACCCGGCCTCCCCACGCACCCGTGGGGGAGATAATGCTAAAATGAGTAATAAGAGGGCAAGCCCCTCTCCCAGCACCCGTGTAAGTCGGAGCGGACCCGCCACCGACCATTAACCGCCCTCAAACAAAGAGAGCCCTGCACAAAACACAGAATACAAGAAAAACGTGCACCCCCAAATCGTTACCCCCACACAGGAGTGCAACAAGTGGAAAGACTAAAAGAAAAAGAAGGAACTCGGCAAACACAAGCCTCGCCTGTTTACCAAAAACATCGCCTCTTGTAACACCAAAATGAGAGGTCCCGCCTGCCCTGTGACAAATGTTTAACGGCCGCGGTATTTTGACCGTGCGAAGGTAGCGCAATCACTTGTCTCTTAAATGGAGACCTGTATGAAAGGCATCACGAGGGCTTAGCTGTCTCCTTTTTCCAGTCAATGAAATTGATCTCCCCGTGCAGAAGCGGGGATGCGCACATAAGACGAGAAGACCCTATGGAGCTTAAGACCTCCCCCGACCCATGTGACACACTCAACAAAGGCAGAACTTAATGGACCCCGGGAAACTGTCTTTGGTTGGGGCGACCGCGGGGGATGAAAAGCCCCCATGTGGAATAGAGAAACATCTCTAAAACCCAGAGCCACTACTCCAAGTAACAGAACATCTGACCTGTACGATCCGGCAAGGCCGATCAACGAACCGAGTTACCCTAGGGATAACAGCGCAATCCCCTCCCAGAGCCCATATCGACGAGGGGGTTTACGACCTCGATGTTGGATCAGGACATCCTAATGGTGCAGCCGCTATTAAGGGTTCGTTTGTTCAACGATTAAAGTCCTACGCGATCTGAGTTCAGACCGGAGCAATCCAGGTCAGTTTCTATCTATGAAATGCTCTCTTCCAGTACGAAAGGGCCGAAGAGAAGAGGCCCATGCCAAGAGCACGCCTCCCCCTTACCCAGTGAAAACAACTAAAGTGGACAAAAGGGCATGCCCCAGTTGGGCCAAAGATAATGGCAAGTTGGAGTGGCAGAGCCCGGAAACTGCAAAAGACCTAAGCCCTTTGAACAGAGGTTCAAATCCTCTCTCCAACTGTGATACCAGTACTCATATCCCACCTAATCGGCCCCCTAACCTACATTGTCCCTGTCCTCCTAGCTGTTGCCTTCTTAACCCTGCTCGAGCGGAAAGTACTAGGCTACATGCAGCTCCGAAAAGGCCCCAATATTGTCGGGCCCTACGGCCTCCTGCAACCCATCGCAGACGGAGTAAAACTCTTTATCAAAGAACCAATTCGCCCATCAACATCCTCCCCCATCCTATTTCTAGCCACCCCTGTCCTGGCCCTGACCCTAGCACTAACCCTGTGAGCCCCCTTACCCATACCCCACCCCACCCTCGACCTCAACCTAAGCATCCTCTTTATACTTGCCCTATCAAGCTTGGCAGTATACTCCATTCTCGGGTCTGGCTGAGCATCAAACTCAAAATACGCCCTCATTGGGGCCCTCCGGGCCGTGGCCCAAACCATCTCTTATGAAGTGAGCCTCGGCCTTATCCTCCTGTGCGTAATCGTACTATCCGGCGGGTTCACTTTACAAACTTTTAATACAGCCCAAGAAGCCACCTGGCTCCTACTGCCAGCATGACCCCTTGCAGCCATGTGATTTATCTCAACACTGGCAGAAACAAACCGAGCCCCCTTCGACCTAACAGAGGGGGAGTCTGAACTAGTGTCCGGCTTCAACGTAGAATATGCAGGAGGACCCTTTGCTCTCTTCTTCCTAGCAGAGTACTCAAACATCCTCCTCATGAATGCACTAACAGCCGTACTCTTCTTAGGGACCACACACACGCCCACACTCCCCGAGCTCACAACAACAGGCCTAATAACCAAAGCCGCCCTACTGGCAACAACATTCCTGTGAGTACGAGCATCATACCCCCGGTTTCGATACGACCAACTAATGCACCTCATCTGAAAGAACTTTCTACCAGTAACACTGGCCCTGGTAGTGTGGCACCTGGCACTCCCAACCGCCCTAGCAGGACTCCCCCCACACCTGTAGCCAAGGACTTGTGCCTGAATTAAAGGACCACTTTGATAGAGTGTACCATGGGGGTTAAACTCCCCCCAACTCCTTAGAAAGAGGGGGCTCGAACCCGTCCTTAAGAGATCAAAACTCTTAGTGCTCCCACTACACCACTTCCTAGTAGAGTCAGCTAAAAAAGCTTTTGGGCCCATACCCCAAAAATGTTGGTTAAACCCCCTCCTATACTAATGAACCCACATATCGCCGCCACCCTAATCTTTACCCTGGGCCTAGGCACTACTATCACATTTGCAAGCTCCCATTGACTGCTGGCCTGAATGGGCCTAGAAATCAACACCCTGGCAATCATCCCCCTAATATCCCAACACCACCACCCACGCGCTACAGAAGCAACAACCAAGTATTTTCTAATCCAAGCCACTGCCGCAGCAACAATTTTGTTTGCAAGCGCAACGAATGCCTGACTCACAGGAGAATGAGAAATTCAGCACATAAAGCACCCCCTGCCAGCAACAGCCACAACAATGGCCTTAGCATTAAAGCTCGGGCTTGCTCCAATACACTTTTGATTGCCAGAAGTACTTCAGGGACTAGACCTGATAACCGGCCTAATCCTATCTACATGACAAAAGCTCGCCCCCTTCGCCCTACTTATACAAACCCCATCAACGAACTCAGAACTAATGATTCTCTTAGGACTAGCCTCCACCGTTGTTGGAGGCTGAGGCGGACTAAACCAAACGCAGCTACGGAAACTACTGGCCTACTCATCCATCGCCCACCTCGGCTGAATAGTCCTAGTCCTTCAATTCAATCCCCAGCTAACCACACTGGCCCTACTAACATACCTGGTCATAACATTCTCAGCCTTTGTGGTCTTCAAAATCAATAGCAGCACAAACATCAACACGATAGCGACCTCCTGGGCGAAGGCCCCAGCACTCGCAACCCTTACACCCCTAATCATGCTCTCCCTGGGCGGACTCCCCCCGCTGACAGGGTTTGCACCAAAGTGGTTAATCCTTCAAGAACTTACAAAGCAAGAGCTCCCCCTGGTGGCCACCCTAGCCGCACTGGCAGCCTTACTAAGCCTATTCTTCTACCTTCGGATCTGCTACGCCGCAGCCCTGACGGGGCCCCCAAACACCCTAACCAACACGGCGCCCTGGCGCCTACTAACCCACCAACTAACCCTCCCCCTTGCAATCTCTGCATCAGCATCCCTTCTCCTCCTCCCATTTACCCCCACAGCCCTGGCACTTCTTGCACCCTGGGGGCTTAGGATAGCTTAGACCAAGGGCCTTCAAAGCCCTAAGCGAGGGTGAAAGCCCCTCAGCCCCTGATAAAACCCCCGACCAACAAGCGCTACTACCACCCTTCCCCCGCCGCCGGGAAAAGGCGGGGGAAGGCCCCCGTCGAGCAATTTGGGGTGGGGGGGGGACCAATATGGCCGCCTTTGGCTGTCAAGTCTCTGTTAGTGCTCCCTAAGGCCTGCGGGGCACTATCCCACATATTCTGTGTGCAAAACAGATGCTTTAATTAAGCTAAGGCCTTACTAGATGAGAAGGCCTCGATCCTACAAAGACTTAGTTAACAGCTAAGCGCCCAAACCGGCGAGCATTCATCTAGCCCGCCGCAGGAAAGCCCTGGCAGGCAGTTAGCCCGCATCTTCGGGTTTGCAACCCAACGTGTAACACCCCGAGGCTCTGGTGGGGAGAGGGGTCCAACCTCTGTCTGTGGGGCTACAATCCACCGCTTGGGCTCTCAGCCACCCCACCTGTGGCAATCACACGCTGATTTTTCTCAACCAACCACAAAGACATCGGCACCCTCTACTTAGTTTTCGGTGCCTGAGCCGGCATAGTCGGCACAGCCCTGAGTCTGCTGATTCGGGCCGAGCTCAGCCAACCCGGAGCCCTTCTGGGAGACGACCAAATTTATAATGTAGTCGTCACAGCACACGCCTTCGTAATAATCTTCTTCATAGTTATACCCATTATGATTGGAGGCTTTGGCAACTGATTGGTCCCCCTAATAATTGGCGCCCCCGACATGGCATTCCCCCGAATGAACAACATAAGCTTCTGACTCCTGCCCCCTTCCTTCCTCCTCCTACTAGCCTCATCGGGCGTAGAAGCAGGAGCAGGTACGGGGTGAACCGTCTACCCTCCCCTGGCAGGGAACCTTGCCCATGCGGGAGCCTCCGTTGATCTCACAATTTTCTCCTTACACCTTGCAGGAGCCTCCTCTATCCTCGGAGCTGTAAATTTTATCACAACAATTATTAACATGAAACCTCCCGCAATTTCTCAATACCAAACACCCCTGTTTGTGTGATCCGTACTAATTACCGCCGTACTGCTGCTCTTGTCCCTTCCTGTTCTTGCAGCAGGGATTACAATGCTTCTCACAGACCGAAACCTAAATACAACCTTCTTCGACCCCGCAGGAGGAGGGGACCCAATTCTTTACCAACACCTTTTCTGGTTCTTCGGACACCCCGAAGTATACATTCTTATTCTCCCGGGCTTCGGAATAATCTCCCACATCGTTGCCTACTACTCAGGAAAAAAAGAACCCTTTGGCTACATAGGCATAGTATGGGCAATAATGGCCATCGGGCTCCTTGGGTTTATTGTTTGAGCCCACCACATATTCACCGTGGGCATGGATGTGGACACACGAGCTTATTTCACCTCCGCAACAATAATCATCGCCATCCCCACGGGGGTTAAAGTGTTTAGCTGACTAGCCACCTTGCACGGGGGCTCAATTAAATGAGAGACTCCCCTGCTGTGAGCACTAGGGTTTATCTTCTTGTTTACCGTGGGAGGCTTAACCGGCATTGTCCTGGCCAACTCATCACTAGACATTATTCTCCACGACACCTACTACGTTGTGGCCCACTTCCACTACGTGCTCTCCATGGGGGCCGTATTTGCCATTATAGCTGCATTCGTGCACTGATTCCCGCTATTCTCAGGATATACCCTACACAGCACCTGAACAAAGGTTCACTTTGGGGTAATGTTTGCGGGCGTAAATTTAACCTTTTTCCCACAACACTTTCTCGGGCTAGCAGGCATGCCCCGACGGTACTCGGACTACCCAGACGCCTATACCCTCTGAAATACAGTATCCTCTATAGGGTCTTTAGTGTCACTAGTTGCAGTTATTATGTTCCTGTTCATTATTTGAGAAGCCTTTGCTGCAAAACGAGAAGTGGCCTCAGTAGAAATAACCACAACAAACGTAGAGTGACTACACGGCTGCCCACCCCCTTACCACACCTTTGAAGAACCTGCTTTTGTGCTCGTGCGCAACACCTAACGAGAAAGGAGGGAATTGAACCCCCATATTCTGGTTTCAAGCCAACTACATAACCGCTCTGCCACTTTCTTAATAAGACACTAGTAAAACCATAATACTGCCTTGTCAAGACAGAGTCGTGGGTTAAATCCCCACGTGTCTTAAGCAAATGCTAGAATGGCACACCCCTCACAACTAGGTTTCCAAGACGCGGCCTCACCTCTAATAGAAGAGCTCCTACACTTCCATGACCATGCACTAATAATCGTACTTCTAATCAGCACCTTAGTGCTTTATATTATCATCGCAATAGTTTCAACCAAGCTTACAAATAAGTTCATCCTCGACTCCCAAGAAATCGAGATCATTTGAACCGTGCTCCCTGCAGTAATTTTAATCTTAATTGCACTTCCATCCCTGCGAATCCTCTATCTAATAGACGAAATCAACGACCCACACCTAACAATCAAGGCCATAGGACATCAGTGGTACTGAAGCTACGAGTACACTGACTACGAGGACCTGGGATTCGACTCCTACATAGTTCACACGCAAGACCTTGCCCCCGGACAATTCCGACTGCTAGAAGCAGACCACCGAATAGTGGTACCCGTAGAATCTCCGGTTCGCATCTTAGTCTCAGCCGAAGACGTGCTACACTCATGAACTGTCCCGGCCCTTGGCATAAAAATAGACGCAGTGCCAGGACGACTTAACCAAACCACCTTTATTGCCTCCCGCCCGGGGGTGTTCTACGGTCAATGCTCAGAGATCTGCGGGGCCAATCACAGCTTTATACCAATCGTCGTAGAAGCAGTCCCACTAGAACACTTCGAAAATTGATCCTCCCTAGTTCTTGAAGACGCCTCACTAAGAAGCTAAAGGGGGTCGAGCGTTAGCCTTTTAAGCTAAAGAATGGTGGTCCCCAACCACCCCTAGTGACATGCCCCAACTCAACCCATCGCCCTGGTTTATAGTCCTCGTATTCTCATGACTAGTGTTCTTAACTATCTTGCCACCCAAAATTGTGGCACACACGTTTCCCAACGACCCCGCTGCACAAAGCACAGAAACAACAAAAACAGAGCCCTGAAGCTGACCATGACTTTAAGCCTATTTGACCAATTCATGAGCCCCACGCTCCTAGGAGTTCCTCTAATCCTGGCCGCCATAATCTTACCATGAGCACTACTGCCAACACCCACTACCCGGTGGCTGGAAAACCGAATACTAACCCTACAAAGCTGGTTCATCAATCGGTTCACCCAACAACTGCTCCTGCCACTAAGCCTAGCCGGACATAAATGGGCCACAATCCTTACATCACTAATAATTTTCTTAATTACAATTAACATGCTAGGGCTCCTTCCATACACGTTCACCCCCACAACACAGCTTTCTCTAAACATAGGCCTGGCCGTACCAATGTGATTAGCAACAGTAATTATTGGTATGCGCAACCAGCCAACGCACTCCCTTGCCCACCTCCTCCCCGAAGGGACCCCCACCCCCCTCATCCCCATCCTAATCATTATCGAAACAATCAGCCTATTTATTCGACCCCTTGCCCTGGGAGTACGACTAACCGCCAACCTCACAGCAGGTCACCTTCTAATCCAACTAATTGCAACAGCTGTTTTCGTACTCTTGCCCCTAATACCAACTATTGCAATCCTCACCTCAGTACTGCTATTCCTCCTCACACTATTAGAAGTTGCAGTCGCAATAATCCAAGCCTACGTATTTGTCCTTCTTCTAAGCCTGTACCTACAAGAAAACGTCTAATGACCCACCAAGCTCACGCATTCCACATAGTCGACCCCAGCCCCTGGCCCCTAACCGGGGCAATTGCTGCCCTCCTAATAACATCAGGACTCGCCATCTGGTTCCACTCTCACTCATCCACCCTAATAACACTAGGACTAATTCTCCTCCTCCTCACCATGCTGCAATGGTGACGAGACATCGTACGAGAGGGGACCTTTCAAGGCCACCACACACCCCCAGTACAAAAGGGCCTCCGATTTGGCATAATTCTCTTCATTACCTCAGAGGTGTTCTTCTTCCTTGGGTTCTTCTGAGCCTTCTACCACTCAAGCCTGGCCCCTGCCCCCGAACTAGGGGGCTGCTGGCCCCCTACAGGAATCACCCCACTAGACCCCTTCGAAGTGCCCCTCCTAAACACAGCAGTACTTCTAGCCTCAGGGGTGACAGTAACCTGAGCCCATCACAGCATCATGGCCGGCGAACGAAAGCAAGCAATCCAATCGCTAGCACTAACCATCTTGCTGGGCTTCTACTTCACACTGCTTCAAGCCCTAGAGTACTACGAAGCGCCCTTCACAATTGCCGACGGCGTATACGGCTCCACATTTTTCGTTGCAACAGGGTTCCACGGACTTCATGTAATTATTGGCTCCACATTCTTAGCCATCTGCCTCCTACGACAAATCAAGTACCACTTCACATCTCAACACCACTTTGGATTTGAAGCAGCTGCCTGATACTGACACTTCGTAGATGTCGTATGACTGTTCCTATACATCTCTATCTACTGATGAGGATCATAGTCTTTCTAGTACTAACACAGTATAAGTGGCTTCCAACCATTAGGCCTTGGTTAAACCCCAAGGAAAGATAATGAACCTAATATTAACAGTCGTCACCATTACTGCCGCCCTCTCAGCCCTCCTTGCAACCATCTCATTTTGGCTCCCCCTCACCAACCCCGACTACGAAAAACTTTCCCCCTACGAGTGCGGATTTGACCCCCTCGGCTCCGCCCGCCTCCCTTTCTCCCTGCGGTTCTTCTTAGTGGCCATCCTATTTCTGTTGTTTGACCTAGAAATCGCCCTGCTCCTCCCCCTCCCCTGAGCAGACCAGCTAGTGTCCCCTACTAACACACTTGCCTGAGCAACCCTTGTCCTACTGCTCCTTACCCTTGGACTAATTTATGAATGAACCCAGGGAGGCCTGGAGTGGGCCGAATAGGTAATTAGTCTAACACAAAACATTTGATTTCGGCTCAAAAATTTATGGTTCAAACCCATAATTGCCCGATGACCCCCGCCCACTTTACCTTTTCATCCGCCTTTATGCTAGGACTAATAGGCCTAGCATTTCACCGCACACACCTGTTGTCCGCCCTCCTATGTCTCGAGGGCATAATGTTAGCCCTGTTTCTCGCCCTCTCCCTGTGGGCACTCCAACTAGGTGCCACCGGACCCACGACATCCCCGCTCCTCCTGCTAGCTTTCTCTGCATGTGAGGCCAGCGCAGGCCTAGCCCTTCTGGTGGCAACTGCCCGAACACACGGAACAGACCACCTACAAAGCCTAAACCTTCTTCAATGCTAACCGTCCTAGTATCAACCTTAATGCTATTCCCAACAACCTTACTATCCTCACACAAACTGCTATGGTCAACAACCCTTGGGCACAGCCTAATTATCGCCCTTCTAAGCCTCACCTGACTTAAAAGTGCCACAGGAACAGGCTGGTCTGCCCTAGGCCCCCTAATAGCAACAGACCCCCTATCTGCCCCCTTGCTCGTTCTCTCCTGCTGGCTCCTCCCTCTTATACTCTTAGCAAGCCAAAAACACATGGCCTTAGAGCCCCCTGCCCGCCAACGAACCTATGTCCTCCTCCTTGCCTCCCTTCAGCTTTTTCTTATCGTAGCCTTTGGGGCCACTGAAATCCTTCTATTCTACGTTATGTTTGAAGCAACACTAATCCCCACCCTAATCCTTATCACCCGCTGAGGGAACCAAACAGAGCGCCTCAATGCCGGAACCTACTTCCTTTTTTACACACTTGCAGGCTCCTTACCTCTACTAGTCGCCCTCCTCCTCCTTCAAAACGACACAGGAACCCTCTCAATACTGACCCTGCAATATCTGGGCCCTCTAAAACTTGAAACCTTTGGAGACAAGATCTGATGAGCCGCATGCCTCCTTGCCTTCCTAGTAAAAATGCCCCTCTACGGCGTCCACCTCTGACTCCCAAAGGCCCACGTTGAGGCCCCGGTTGCAGGCTCAATGGTACTAGCAGCCGTACTACTTAAGCTTGGTGGATACGGCATGATACGAGTGATGACCGTGCTCGAGCCCCTGTCAAAAGAGATAGTATACCCCTTCATTGCCCTAGCCCTGTGGGGTGTCATCATGACCGGCTCCATCTGTCTTCGACAGACAGACTTAAAATCCCTAATTGCCTACTCCTCCGTAAGCCACATGGGCCTAGTGGCAGGAGGAATCCTAATTCAGACACCCTGAGGATTTACCGGGGCCCTAACACTAATAATCGCACACGGGTTAGCATCATCGGCCCTTTTCTGCTTAGCAAACACCACCTATGAACGAACCCACAGCCGAACAATAGTGCTCGCCCGAGGCCTGCAAATACTCCTTCCCCTAGCAGCAACCTGATGATTTATCGCAAGCTTAGCCAACCTGGCCCTCCCTCCCCTCCCGAACCTGATGGGGGAGATCATAATCATTACCTCCTTGTTCAACTGATCCCCCTGGACCCTTCTATGCACGGGGCTAGGCACACTAATCACAGCCGGATACTCCCTCTACCTGTTTCTGATAACACAGCGTGGCCCCGTACCACCACACATCATCTGCACACCCCCATCACACACCCGAGAACACATTCTGATCACACTCCACCTGGCCCCACTCATGCTTTTAATCCTAAAGCCGGAGCTTATCTGGGGGTGGTCCGCCTGTGGGCATAGTTTAATCAAAACATTAGATTGTGGTTCTAAAAATAGGAGTTAAACTCCCCTTGCCCACCGAGAGAGGCCCGATGACATCAAAGACTGCTAATCTTTGCCCCCATGGTTAGACCCCAAGGCTCACTCGAGCTACTAAAGGATAACAGCTCATCCACTGGTCTTAGGAACCAAAAACTCTTGGTGCAAATCCAAGTATTAGCTATGCACTCAACCACCCTTATAATCGCCTCTGGCCTGCTAACCACCCTAGCACTGCTCCTATCCCCCCTACTGGCCACCATGCACCCCCGCCCACCACAAGCTACCTGCCTCGCCCCCCGCGTAAAAACAGCTGTAAAAACAGCATTTATTATTAGCCTCGCCCCACTCTGCCTCTTCCTAAACGACGGCCTAGAGGCAGTCGTCACCAGCTGGTCTTGAATTAATACCAACACCTTTGACATCAACCTAAGCTTTAAGTTTGACAACTACACACTTATCTTCCTACCCATCGCCCTCTACGTAACATGATCCATTCTAGAGTTTGCCACCTGATATATGCACACAGACCCCCACATCGACCGGTTCTTCAAATACCTGCTAGTCTTTCTAGTAGCCATATTAATCCTAGTCTCCGCCAACAACATGTTTCAACTGTTTGTCGGCTGAGAGGGGGTAGGAATTATGTCTTTCCTACTAATCGGATGGTGACACGGACGAGCAGACGCCAACACAGCAGCCCTACAGGCTGTCCTATATAACCGCATCGGTGACATTGGACTAATCCTGAGCATAGCCTGACTAGCCACCAATCTTAACTCCTGAGAAATCCAACAACTGTTCTCACTCTCCAAGGACTTCAACATGACCCTCCCCCTGCTCGGACTAATCATCGCAGCAACCGGCAAATCAGCACAATTTGGTCTACACCCCTGACTGCCCGCTGCAATAGAAGGCCCCACACCAGTATCTGCCCTACTACACTCAAGCACAATGGTGGTCGCCGGAATCTTCCTCCTGATCCGCCTCAGCCCCCTAATAGAAGGGAACCAAACGGCACTAACCACTTGCCTCTGCCTGGGGGCCCTAACAACCCTATTTACTGCCACCTGTGCCCTAACACAAAACGACATCAAGAAAATCGTAGCATTTTCAACATCAAGCCAGCTAGGACTAATAATAGTAACCATCGGACTAGGCCACCCCCAACTAGCATTCCTGCACATCTGCACCCACGCATTCTTCAAAGCAATGCTCTTCCTGTGCTCCGGCACCATTATCCACAGCCTGAACGACGAACAAGATATCCGTAAGATGGGGGGCATGCACCACCTTGCACCATTTACCTCCACCTGCATGATTGTGGGAAGCCTTGCCCTAACGGGCACACCCTTCCTTGCAGGCTTTTTCTCTAAAGATGCCATTATCGAAGCAATAAACACCTCCTACATTAACGCCTGGGCCCTGGCCCTAACACTATTAGCCACCTCCTTCACAGCCGCCTATAGTCTACGAATAATCTTCTTCGTGTCGATGGGTCACCCCCGATTTCCCGCCCTATCCCCTATCAACGAAAACAACTCAACAGTAATCAACCCTATCAAACGACTCGCCTGAGGCAGCATCCTAGCAGGCCTCCTTATCACATCTAGCATGCTCCCAATAAAAACACCCATTATGACAATGCCCCCCACCCTAAAGATTGCCGCACTTGCTGTAACCGCCCTAGGAGCCCTCACGGCACTAGAACTTGCAACAATAACAAAGAACCAATTTAAGCCCACACCAAACCCAGCTCCCCACCACTTCTCAAACATACTAGGCTTCTTCCCAGCAATCGCTCACCGAATTACCCCTAAAATATCCCTAGTGCTAGGTCAAGCAATAGCAACCCAAACAGTCGACCAAACATGACTAGAGAAATGCGGACCAAAAATAGTCACCTCTAGCCAAACACTAATGGCACAAAACATTAACAACCTACAACAGGGCCTAATCAAGACATACCTAACACTATTCTTCCTAACCCTGGTGTTAATAATATTCCTTGCCTCCCCCTAACAGCCCGAAGTGCTCCCCGACCAAGCCCCCGCGTCAACTCTAAAACCACAAATAAAGTAAGCAACAACACCCAAGCACCCACCAAGAGCATTCCTCCCCCCAAAGAATACATTACTGCCACCCCAGAAGCATCCCCTATAAAAACAGCAAACTCCTTCAACTCATTAACCGGAAACCAAGAGCCCTCATACCACCCACCAGAAAGCCCAACAAACAACGCCCCCACCAGCAAAAGATAGGCCAGAACCGACCCAAAGACGGAGCTATCCCCCCAAGAAATGGGAAACGGCTCAGCCGCCAACGCGGCCGAATAAGCAAAAACAACAAGCATGCCCCCAAGATAAATAAAAAAGAATACCAGACAAAGGAAAGATCCCCCGTACCCAGATACAACCCCACACCCCAACACAGCAACTGCCACCAGCCCCAAAGCAGCATAATAGGGAGAGGGGTTAGATGCAACTGCAACCAACCCCAGCACAACCCCCACCAACAAAAAAGATATAAAATAAGACATGATTCCCACCCGGACTCTAACCAGGTCTAATGACTCGAAAAACCACCGTTGTAAATCAACTATAAGAACCCCAATGGCCAGCCTACGAAAATCTCACCCACTCCTAAAAATTGCAAATCACATCCTAGTTGATCTCCCTGCCCCCTCAAACATCTCAGCCTGATGAAACTTTGGCTCCTTACTCGGGCTATGCTTAGCCACCCAAATCCTAACTGGTCTATTCCTAGCTATACACTACACCTCAGACATCGCAACAGCCTTCTCCTCAGTCATACACATCTGCCGAGACGTAAACTACGGATGACTGATCCGAAACATACATGCAAATGGCGCCTCTTTCTTCTTCATCTGCATTTACCTGCACATCGGACGGGGACTTTACTACGGATCCTACTTGTATAAAGAAACCTGAAACGTAGGGGTGGCCCTATTTCTACTAACAATGATAACAGCCTTCGTAGGCTACGTACTGCCCTGAGGACAAATATCTTTTTGAGGCGCCACAGTCATCACAAACCTAATGTCAGCAGTACCATACGTAGGCAACGACCTAGTACAGTGAATTTGGGGCGGCTTCTCCGTGGACAACGCCACCCTCACCCGATTCTTTGCCTTCCACTTCCTATTTCCCTTTGTTATCGCTGCCTTAACAGCCATCCACCTGCTCTTCCTACACGAAACAGGGTCAAACAACCCCGCAGGCCTAAACTCAGACGCCGATAAGGTTACCTTTCACCCGTACTTCTCCTACAAAGATCTCCTCGGATTCGCAACCTTAATAGTCACCCTCACATCCCTAGCCCTTTTCTCCCCCAACCTGCTGGGGGACCCAGACAACTTCACGCCAGCAAACCCCCTAGTGACCCCTCCACATATTAAGCCTGAGTGGTACTTTCTCTTTGCATACGCAATTCTTCGATCAATCCCCAACAAGTTGGGAGGAGTACTTGCCCTACTGTCCTCAATCCTAATTCTTACAGCTGTCCCCGCCCTACACGCGTCAAAACAGCGCAGCACCACATTTCGTCCTATTACGCAACTTCTATTTTGAACCCTAGTTGCAGCGGTACTTGTTCTAACATGAATCGGAGGCATGCCAGTAGAACACCCCTTCATCATTATCGGACAAATCGCATCTTTACTATACTTTATATTATTCCTCACACTTATCCCCGCTGCGGCTTTGGCCGAAAACAAAGCCCTTGAATGAAACTGCCCTAGTAGCTCAGTGCCAGAGCACCAGCCTTGTAAGCCGGCCGCCGGATGTTAAACTCCTCCCTAGTGCTCAAGAAAGGGGGAGTTTAACCCCCGCCTCTCGCTCCCAAAGCCAGGGCTCTAAATTAAACTATTTCTTGCCGAGCTCTGCCAGAAACATGGGCTATCCGCCCCTTTTCCGGGCACTGCCAGAAACGTAGACTCTCCCTCGTCTTTTCTGGACAAAGCCATAATGCCCTATTATTGAAAATTATAATGTAAGGCTTAAATTGCTATGTATATAGCGCATAAAAATGGTTTTAACCCCTCAGATGTCACCTAATTAATTAAGACAGGCATTTGACACTCATTTAGGGTAAGCCCTCTTTCCACATGGCCCGGCGCACCAAAAAAGACTCCACAACAGTGAATCTGCCCACCTTCATATTCTTACCCACCATATTAACGTACAGACATTCTTAATGTAGTT